TTATAGGACTTTACGTATTAACTAGCGGAAATCGTCGAGGTATTTGTGCAAACAGGTATAATCCGTTTAATTGCAGAAATTCTAAAAATGAAAAAATTAGCAATAATAACTCTAAGTATATGAAAAAAAAAGAACCCTTTTTTTGCAATTCCTATGATGCAATTGGAGCTTATCGACAGAAAAGAATCAATTTCGATAGTCCTTTTTGGCTACGGTGGCGAATAGATCAATGCATTATGTCTTCAAGAGAAGTTCCTATCGAAGTTCACTATGAATCTTTTGGTACCTATTATGAAATTTATGGGCATTATTTAGTAATAAGAAGTATAAAAAAAGAAATTCGTTGTATATACATTAGAACCACTGTTGGTCATATTTCTTTTTATCGAGAAATCGAAGAAGCTATACAAGGTTTTTCTCGAACCTATTCATATGGTATCTAATCATATAGATGGTTAATATCCAAGCTAGGTAAATTTATGTTATGATACTGGCGTAAATTCAGGTCAACTAGCATCTTTTCAATTTTCTACGTGAATAAACATAAAGAAAAGGAAGTTTTCCAATCATTGACTCAAATTCATTGTCGAACCGAATCCCACTGAGTGGAATATGGAGGTACTTATGGCAGAAGGGGCCAATCTAGTCTTTCACAATAACGTGATAGGTGGAACTGCGATTAAACGACTTATTAGCAGATTAATAGACCATTTCGGAATGGCATATACATCACACATCCTGGATCAAGTAAAGACTCTAGGGTTCCGTCAAGCTACTACTACATCTATTTCATTAGGAATTGATGATCTTTTAACAATACCTTCTAAAGGATGGCTAGTTCAAGATGCTGAACAACAAAGTTCTATTTTGGAAAAACATAATCATTATGGGAATGTACATGCGGTAGAAAAATTACGCCAATCCGTTGAAATATGGTATGCTACAAGCGAATATTTGCGACAAGAAATGAATCCTCATTTTAGGATGACTGACCCCTTTAATCCAGTCCATATAATGTCTTTTTCAGGAGCTAGAGGAAATGCATCTCAAGTGCACCAATTAGTCGGAATGAGAGGATTAATGTCAGATCCACAAGGACAAATGATTGATTTACCCATTCAAAGCAATTTACGGGAAGGACTGTCTTTAACAGAATATATAATTTCTTGCTACGGAGCCCGTAAAGGGGTTGTGGATACTGCTGTACGAACATCAGATGCTGGATATCTTACACGTCGACTTGTTGAAGTGGTTCAACACATTGTTGTACGTCGAACAGATTGCGGTACGATTCGCGGGATTTCTGTAAATACCCGAAATGGAATGATACCAGAAAGAATTTTGATACAAACATTAATTGGTCGTGTAGTAGCAGACGATATATATATCGGTTCACGGTGCATTGTCGTTAGAAATCAAGATATTGGAATTGGACTTATCAATCGATTCATAACTTTTCAAACACAACCAATATTTATTCGAACCCCCTTTACCTGTAGGAATACGTCTTGGATCTGCCGATTGTGTTATGGGCGGAGTCCTATTCATGGGGACCTGGTAGAATTGGGAGAAGCTGTAGGTATTATTGCTGGTCAATCTATTGGCGAACCGGGAACTCAACTAACATTAAGAACTTTTCATACTGGTGGAGTATTCACAGGGGGTACTGCGGAATATGTGCGAGCCCCCTCGAATGGAAAAATAAAATTTAATGAAGATTTAGTTCACCCTACACGTACACGTCATGGATATCCTGCTTTTATATGTAATATAGACTTGTATGTAACTATTGAAAGTGACGATATTATACATAACGTGATTATTCCACCAAAAAGTTTTCTAGTAGTTCAAAATGATCAATATGTAAAATCAGAACAAGTGATTGCTGAGATCCGCGCGGGAACATATACTTTTAATTTGAAAGAAAGGGTTCGAAAACATATTTATTCTGACTCAGAAGGGGAAATGCATTGGAGTACCGATGTGTACCATGCATCCGAATTTTTGTATAGTAATGTACATATCTTACCAAAAACAAGTCATTTATGGATATTATCAGGAAAGTCGTGCAGGTCTGATACAATCCATTTTTTACTTCGCAAGGATCAAGATCAAATTAACATTGATTCTCTTTCTACTGGAAAAAGAAATCTTTCGAATCTTTTAGTAAGTAATGATGAAGTAAAACGAAAATTATTAAGTTTCAAGACTTTTGGTACAAAAGAAAAGGGGATTAGCAATTATTCAATATTTAATCAAATGATATGTACGGATCATTCTCATTTAATGTATCCTGCTCTTTTTCACGATACTTTTTATTTATTGGCCAAAAGACGAAGAAATAGATTTCTTATTCCATTCCAATCGATTCAAGAACGAAAGAACGAACTAATGCGCCCTTCTGGTGTTTCCATTGAAATACCTATCAATGGTATTTTTCATAGAAATAGTATTTTTGCTTATTTTGATGATCCTCAATACAGAAGACAGAATTCAGGAATTACTAAATATAGAACTATAGGAATTCATTCCGTTTTTCAAAAAGAAGATTTCATTGAGTATCGAGGAATCAAAGAATTAAAGCCAAAATACCAAATCAAAGTAGATCGATTTTTTTTTATTCCCGAAGAAGTGCATATTTTACCCGAATCTTCTTCCATAATGGTACGGAATAATAGTCTCGTTGGAATAGGAACACCAATCACTTTCAATATAAGAAGTCGAGTAGGCGGATTGGTCCGATTAGAAAAGAAAAAAAAAAAAATAGAATTAAAAATCTTTTCTGGAAATATCCATTTTCCCGGAGAGAGGGATAAGATATCCCGACACAGTTCTATCTTGATACCAACCGGAACGGTAAAAAAAAAATGGAAGGAATCAAAAAAAATTAACAATTGGATCTATGTCCAATGGATCGCAACTACCAAGAAAAAGTCTAAAAAGTCTAAAAAGTCTTTTGTTTTGGTTCGACCTGTAATTTTATATGAAATACCGGACAGTATAGATTTTGTAAAACTTTTCCCCCAAGATCTATTCCAGGAAAGGGATAATCTGGAACTCAAAGTTGTCAATTATATTCTTTATGGAAATGGAAAATCCATTCGGGGAATTTCCGACACAAGGATTCAATTAGTTCGGACTTGTTTAGTCTTGAATTGGGATCAAGGCAAAAAAAGTCCTTCTATTGAGGAGGCCCCCGCTTCCTTTGTTGAAGTAAGTACAAACGGTTTGATTGAGTATTTTCTAAGAATTGACTTAGTAAAATCGAATACTTCAGATATCAGAAAAAGAAATGACCCATCTGGTTTAGGATTGATCGCGGATAATGAATCGGATCGGATCAATCCATTTTTTTCTATTCATTCCAAGGCAAAAATTCAAAAATCACTTAGCCAAAATCACGGAACTATTCGTATGTTGTTGAATAGAAATAAGGAATGCCGATCTTGGATAATTTTGTCATCATCTAATTGTTTTCAAATAAGACCATTCAACAATGTTAAATATCACAATGGGATAAAAAAAAATCCTATAATTCCAATTAATAATAATAATTCATTAGGCCCTTTAGGAATAGCCCGTCAAGTTGGAAATTTTTATTCACTTTACCGTTTAATAACTCATAATCAAATATCAATAATGAAAAATTTCCAACTTGACAAAATAACGGAAATTTTTCAAGTAATTAAATATTATTTAATGGACGAAAATGATAAAATTGTTAAACCCGATCTAGACAGTAATATCGTTTTGAATCCATTCCATTTGAATTGGTATTTTCTCCCTCATTATTATTGTGAAAAAACGTTTACAATAATTAGTCTTGGACAATTTATTTGTGAAAATATATGTATAGCTAAAATGAAAAATGGACCACATCTAAAACTAAAATCGGGTCAAGTTATAACTGTTCAAATGGATTCTGTAATAATAAGATCGGCTAACCCATATTTGGCGACTCCAGGAGCAACCATTCATGGCCATTATGGAGAAATCCTTTATCAAGGAGATATTTTAGTTACATTCATATATGAAAAATCGAGATCTGGTGATATCACACAAGGTCTTCCAAAAGTGGAACAGATATTAGAAATACGTTCGATTGATTCAATATCGATGAATCTCGAAAAAAGAATTGATGCTTGGAATGAGTGTATAAAAAGAATTCTCGGCATTCCTTGGGGATTCTTGATTGGTGCTGAGCTAACTATAGCGCAAAGTCGTATTTCTTTGGTTAATAAAATCCAAAAGGTTTATCGATCCCAGGGAGTACACATCCATAATAGACATATCGAAATTATTGTGCGTCAAATAACATCCAAAGTCTTGGTTTCAGAAGATGGAATGTCTAATGTATTTTTACCTGGTGAATTAATTGGATTATTGCGAGCAGAACGAACTGGGCGTGCCTTGGAAGAAGCAATTTGTTACCGAGCTTTATTATTGGGAATAACAAAAACATCTCTGAATACTCAAAGTTTCATATCCGAAGCGAGTTTTCAAGAAACTGCTAGAGTTTTAGCAAAAGCCGCTCTTCGGGGTCGTATTGATTGGTTGAAAGGTCTTAAAGAGAATGTTGTTTTAGGGGGAATGATACCCGTTGGTACCGGATTCAAAAGAATAATGCACCGTTCACGGTCAAGGCAATATAACAAAATTACCTTGAAAAAAAAAAAATTATTCGAAGTAGAAATTCGAAATCTTTTGTTCCATCACAGAAAATTATTTGATTCTTTTCATTTCAAATAATTTTCTGTATTAGAAATATAGAGAAATAGAGGATTGAATGCGCTTTTAGGAAGCATTCAATTCATCCCTTTAAATGCAGTCATTTGATTTGGTAATAAAGTATAATAAATAGAAAAAAATGAATGACCTGATTATATATTAACGGCCAATCGTCTATAAAAGAGAAGGTTCCATCGGAACAATTATTTATTGCTATTTCAGGATACCTGGTCTCGTTTTTTTCACTTTTTTTTTTAAAAACGTGTGGGGATAAATGACAAGAAGATATTGGAACATAACTTTGGAAGAGATGATGAAAGCTGGAGTTCATTTTGGCCATCAGACTAGGAAATGGAATCCTCGAATGGCACCTTTTATATTGGGAAAGCGTAAAGGTAGTCATATTACAAATCTTACTCGAACTGCTCGTTTTTTATCAGAAGCTTGTGATTTGGTTTTTGATGCAGCAAGCAGAGGAAAACAATTCTTAATTGTTGGTACACAAAAAAAAGCAGCCGATTCAGTAACACGGGCTGCAATAAGAGCTCGATGTCATTATGTTAATAAAAAATGGCTCGGAGGTTTGTTAACGAATTGGTATACTACAGAAACGAGACTTCTTAAGTTCAGGGACTTGAGAAGGGATCAAAAGACAGGGAAACTGAACTCTCTTCCAAAAAGAGATGCCGCTATGTTGAAGAGACAATTATCTCATTTGGAAACATATCTGGATGGCATAAAATATATGACGGGGTTACCCGATATTGTAATAATCGTTGATCAGCAAGAAGAATATACGGCTCTTCGAGAATGTATCACTTTGGGAATTCCAACGATTTGTTTAATCGATACAAATTCTGACCCAGATCTAGCAGATCTTCCGATTCCAGCTAATGATGATGGTAGACCTTCAATCCGATTAATTCTTAACAAATTAGTTTATGCAATTTGTGAGGGTCGTTCTAGCTAGATACGAAATTTTTGATTAATAATAAGATAAATAAATTTTTAGATTTGGTTGGGCGGTCATAGATTTATGGAATCGGTTATTATAGCATTACAAAATTGTGCAAAAAGAAATATTTTGTGATTAGTAGGTATTCAAAATAGAAAATGAAATGAAAGTCAAATAAGGAAATGGTTGAATCAAAATAATTCCCTTTCAAGTTATATATTTTTTTTAGAGGGCAGGGCAATATGAATGTTCTATTATGTTACATCAACACATTAAACAGATTCTATGATATATCTGCTGTCGAAGTAGGTCAACATTTCTATTGGCAAATAGGGGATTTTCAAGTGCATGCTCAAGTACTTATTACCTCTTGGGTTGTAATTGCTATCTTATTAATTTCAACCATTCTAGTTGTTAGAAATCCGCAAACTATTCCAACGTCCGGTCAGAATTTCTTTGAATATGTCCTTGAATTCATCCGAGACGTGAGCAAAACTCAGATTGGAGAAGAATATGGTCCGTGGGTTCCGTTTATTGGAACTTTGTTTCTATTTATTTTTGTTTCGAATTGGTCAGGGGCTCTTTTGCCTTGGAAAATTATAAAGTTACCTCATGGAGAATTAGCTGCACCCACAAATGATATAAATACTACTGTTGCATTAGCTTTACTTACGTCAGTAGCCTATTTCTATGCGGGTATTTCAAAAAAAGGATTGGCTTATTTTGGTAAATACATCCAACCAACTCCAATCCTTTTACCGATTAACATCTTAGAAGATTTCACAAAACCCTTATCACTTAGTTTTCGACTGTTCGGAAATATATTAGCTGATGAATTAGTAGTTGTTGTTCTTGTTTCGTTAGTACCTTTAGTAGTTCCTATACCTGTTATGTTTCTGGGATTATTTACAAGTGGTATTCAAGCTCTTATTTTTGCTACCTTAGCTGCGGCTTATATAGGTGAATCCATGGAAGGGCATCATTGATTAGTTATCAAAATAGTTTTTTTTAGTTTAGCCTGCGACAAAGTATGTGTGGCTCACGAGAATCTACTTCATAAAATAAACATAAATAAAAAAAATCGAAAGAAATTTTGAAAATTTTTAATAATAATCAAAGGGATTATCTAACCCACCCCCAAAAATGTACTAAGTAAGTATAAATAAAAACCATTCCCAGGGAATGGTAAAAAAAAAAAATAGGAAAAAGATCTTTTAGATAGATCTCTTTCCTATTTTTTCGAAAAATAGTCTTTTTTTGACCAATTTGTATTTTACTCCAATGAATATTATTTTCATTTATTATTTTGTTCATTCAATTAGAACTATAAACATATTCAACCTTTTTATTAGTATATTAATTAATTAAAATTCTTATTAGATGTCAAAATTGATTAGTATATTAGATTTAATTATTAGTATATTAGATTTAATTAATATTAGAAATATTAGATTGGGAACTCTAATTTAGGATGATATCTACGTTGTTTACGACATGTGATTCAAAAAAAAGATGTTATATCGAACTACAAAATCTTTCCGTTTCATTCATTCACATTCAATGATTGACCAAATTTTATTTGATTTTCCTAAATAAAAATAGATATATAAAATCACATTTAGATCACTTAAATTCGAATATTTCCATGTAAGAATTTGGTCTTTCGAATTGATTTAGATTAACTCGATCCATATGGGATAATAATGAATAAATGAAAGGACAAAAAATAGGATGAGGGGGTCGAACTAAGTGTATATATAATCGAATCGTTATAAGACAACTCTTAGTTTTTTATTAGTTTTTTAGGGGTTTCCAAGAATGATTATCGAATCCTATGGAATCTAAGATATAACTGATATAACTAATTGGTTTACGGTATCGAACAAACACATGTATATGTCATAGTAGATATTCATTAGTTATATATGACTATCTATCTAAATTTGTCCTGCTACTACTCTAAATTTAGGTGGGGATTCAAAAAAAGAGCCCTTCCATTCCATCTCTTGTATTCCATCTCTTGTAATTGTGAATTGAATAACTCAAAAATTGAAATAAAGAAAAAGAAAGAACGAAGAATTATAAAGAATGGTTCAAAATTTAAGATAAGAACAAAAATTGTGTGTATTCACAAAAAACTACATGGGTAGAAATGAAAAAAAAAAATGAATATCGAAGTTATTTGGATAATTCAATAAAAATTATTCATGAATTACACTTCGACTAGATAAATGAAGAATGAAATAATTAAGTCATAATTTCTTGGTTGATTATATTATTAACTATTTATTTTATTTGGAATAGGAGAAACTTATCATGGATCCACTGATTTCTGCTGCTTCTGTTATCGCTGCTGGGTTGGCCGTCGGGCTTGCTTCTATTGGACCTGGAGTTGGTCAAGGTACAGCTGCAGGGCAAGCTGTAGAAGGGATTGCGCGACAACCGGAAGCAGAGGACAAAATAAGGGGTACTTTATTACTTAGTCTGGCTTTTATGGAAGCTTTAACTATTTATGGGCTGGTTGTAGCATTGGCGCTTTTATTTGCCAACCCTTTTGTTTAATCTTTTAAAAAAATAGAAAAAGAAAAATACATATTGTTTTTTCCGTGGACTTTCGTTGCTGCTATTGCTTTTATATATATATATATTGCGATTTAACTCCTGCAAATTATTCTTCATTCGGATTAACATACTGATTCGCCTTCTTCTGTCCCTTTATTTAGTCCAATGAGCGCCCCCTTTTTTAATTTAGAATTGAAAACAACTATATATTTTGCAATTGACATAAGAACTAGTATCTACTTCTAAGAAGTCTCATTCTTATGGGGAATCTTTCAATTGACTAACCAATTCAAAATATAGAATCTATTTATTAATAAATAGATTCTATATCCTCTAATAGATAGAATAAAATTCTTATTCTATTCATATTTTTACTAGTAATTCATATTAATTATTAGTAAGAAATGAAAATATTATTTTCTTAGAGAATAAACTTTAATTTAATATAAAAAAACGAATAAAAAAATCAAAAAACTGGGAATCGTAGAAACAAAATAAGTCTGTCCATAAGAGGAGATGCGATCATATGAAAAATATAACCGATTCCTTTCTTTGCTTCATTTACTGGCCATCCGCCGGAAGTTTCGGGTTTGATACCGATATTTTAGCAACAAATCTAATAAATCTAAGTGTAGTGCTAGGTGTATTAATTTTTTTTGGAAAGGGAGTGTGTGCGAGTTGTTTATTTCAAAGAATAGATTGGATCCAACCAACTGCACTTTTTCGTTATAACTAGAAAAACGTGCATGATCCGGCGAATGACTTCTTACTAAAGAAACAAAAAAATAGTTAAGAACCATAGCATTTCGCGATTCATTGGTAAATCTACTTTGATTCTCTATCAACCAAGAATTTTGGAGCATTACCATGGTTAAAGCTAACCAGTTTGAAGTTTAGACGCAATCTAGTATTCTTTCTACCACTATGTTAATACGGAAATTGGAATTTTTTCGATATAGAACACTCATGTCGATAAAATGACTTGAATTCTCTTTACGATGAAAAATAGGAAAAACAGGTGTTTTGTTTAACGCCTCCTTTTATACAATGCGGAATTGATGACCTACGTATAAATTAATCAGAATTCTTTGGATTTGAATAAAAAAAACAACTTTGCTGACAATTATTTGTTTGGTCAGAAGAGTCCTCCAAATATTTGAATCTTGTATTGGTAATCATTTTCAAGATTTTTAGAAATAGAGAAAAAAAGGGGATAGGCTCATTCGATAATAAAGATAGGCAAATTTCCTATAAGGAATTGAGTGTGAGAGCCAAATGAATTGAAAGATTCATGTTTGGTTCGGGAAGAGATCATAGACATTTTTAAATAAATGGAAAGAGAATCTACTTTCATTAAGTGATTTATTAGATAATCGAAAACAGAGAATCTTGAGAACTATTCGAAATTCAGAAGAACTACGGGAAGCAGCCGTTGAACAGCTGGAGAAAGCCCGGGCCCGCTTAAGGAAAGTAGAAACGGAAGCAGATCGGTTTCGAGTGAATGGTTATTCCGAGATAAAACGAGAAAAATTGAATTTAATTAATTCAATTTATACAACTTTGGAACAATTCGAAAATTACAAAAATGAAACGATTCATTTTGAACAACAAAGGGCTATTAATCAAGTGCAACAGAGGGTTTTACAACAAGCATTACAAGGAGCTCTGGGAACTCTGAATAGTTGCTTAAACAACGAGTTACATTTACGTACGATCGGTGCTAATATTGATATGTTTGGGGCGATGAAAGAAAAA